CGGTATAGCTATAAAGAATTATATAATAATAACTATTATATAATAATCTATTAATAAGTAATATAATAAGTTATATAACAATAACTGTTATATAATATATACATAATAGAATAAACTACTTTTTATAAACATATACTAAAAAATAAATAACTTTAAGATATATAATTGTTATTTATATAAATACAAGTATAAAAAGGGATTATTATGGAATTTTAGCTGTATATTAAAGAGAAAGTAAAATAAAGATGATATAATAAGGCTATTCTAGTAATAATAAATCATAATTTAAATTAACTCTAAGAGAAATCTTTTAATAAACGAAGCGAATTGAAATATCTTAGTAGCTTTAGGAATATAAATCAAAAGAGATTCTACAAATAGCGTGAGTGAAAGTAGATAAGTCTAAAAAGTAAAATGGTTGATAAACTGTTTGTATAGGGGAACCTTCCTCAAAGACTAAATATAATATATAAGCGATAGTGGTTGAGTACCATGAGGGAACAAAGATAAATAGTAATTTTATAAGCAGTTCGAAGCGTAAGCTAAAGAACGTACCTTTTGCATAATGGGTCACCAAGTTAACATTAGATGCGAGAAAATACGTAGATAAACCGGACGTTAAAATAACGCCAGAGTGTCTAAAGTTAGACCCGAAGCCAGGTGATTTTACCATAGTCAGGATTATAAAAGTCCGAACGGGTTGTTGTAGCAATAACATCCGAAGAACTGTGGTAGGTGTAGTGAAAGACAACACTGACTTGGATAGCTGGTTTTCTGCGAAACCTATAATAGTAGGAAATTTAAGTAAATATATCTTAGCAGGTACAGAAATTAATCTCAGACAAGGCAATTTCGTCTTATTTTGTACAAATTGGGGGATCATAAAGATTTTATCAGTGAGTATGCAGACTCGGAATGGCAAAGATATAACTTGAATTATCAGACATAGTATGATAAGGTAGTATGTCAAAAGGGAAACAGCCCAGAACAAGAATTAAGGTTCCTAAATTATAGTTAAGTGAAATGAAGAAGGTCTTTATTCAAGTCGACAAGGAGATAGGCTTAGAAGCAGCCACAATTTTATGATCTCGTAACAGAGCGCTTGTTAAGTTATAAAGGCATCAATAATATAACGGATCTAAACTATATACCGAAATCTTGTCCATAAAATGTTATAATAAATAGGTAGCTGCTTCTTAGGCATGCCAGTAATATAATAATTTTATGGGGTAGCAGAACGTTGAGTTAAATTATGACTTTTATTTTTTAAATAAAACTATAATGATCGAACTCAAGTGATAATGGTGACATGAGTAACTAAAAGAAAATTTATTTTCCGCCTTAAGCTTATGGCTAGATTTAAGTAACGGCCTCTAAGTTTAGATATAATCTAAAGATTTAAACGATGAGAAAATCTTTTTTACTAATGACGACATTTTAAGTGAAAAATGTACTGGAAAAATAGTAATATATTCGTTCATAGCTGTAGCATTAGTTACAGCTAGTAAACGGATGAAAAATAACCGTACCTAGATACTGAAACAAGTAAGCAAGTAGAGTATACGAAGGCGTGATTGAGCTAACAATCATAAAGGAACTCGGCAAATTGACTACTGTAACTTCGGAATAAAGAGGGCTCATTATTCTTGATTAATATCAAGTAAAGAGGAAGAAGCATGGAATAATGTTGTACGACTGTTTAATTAAAACACAGCACTTTGCTTAAAGATAAAAAAATCTATGTATAAAGTGTGAAATCTGCCCGGTGCCGGCTGGTTAATGAAGATAATTAAATGATCTAACATTTGATGTTGACAGAACCCCCGGTTAAAGGCGGCCTTAACGTGAGGGTCCTAAGGTAGCGAAATGCCTTGGCCGTTAAATGCGGTCTTGCATGAATGGTGTAACGATACAACAGCTGTCTCTATGATTGACTCAGTGAAATTGGAATAGCTGTGCAGATACAGCTTACCTCTAGTTAGACGAGAAGACCCTATGCAGCTTTACTGTTACTAATTATAGAATATGATAAACATCTTTCAGACTAAAAGGGAATAGATAATATAAACATGAGAAACCTTTATTTTTTTTTCATACGAATGAGAGGGTTTAAGACTTTGAAAGCATTAGCTTTTAATGTTTTAAATACAACTAGTCTCTGCCTATTTTATATATATATCTTTATATATAAATAGGTACCCTTAGATAAGGAACTATGATTAGGAGACAGTTTATGTGGGGCACAGACCCTGTAAAGAGTAAACAGGAGTGTCTAATAATTTACAATAATTTTGTTTGTAATTTTGGGTAGTTTAACTATTCTTAATCATATACATTTAATTATATATACGTTGTACTACTGTATAACTTCCTATATATTTAAAAAAAGGTAGGATTTTTACTATATAGAAATTAGAGATAATTGAAAAGATTACTTAATAATTTTTTCTAGCTATTAATTTAATAATAGTGGTGATAATATCTAGAAAGCTCAACGGCTAAATCTTGCCTTACTGTTTGATTATCTACAAATCTTACAGTTGCGTAAGCAGGGCATAGGATCACAAGATGCAATAAGGAAAGATCTTGGATTATTGGAAAAGCTACGCTAGGGATGTTTGTCCTTTAATATTTTATGAGTTTTAACAACAATCATAAAATAATTGATACAAATTGGGTAAATTTCAAGAATTACTAAGTTTAGTAAATTTGAAGCGAAGTTTATTTTAGCATAATTATAAAATAAAAACGTTCAACGACTATAAGGTGAGTGTTTATGCATAATACACAATAATCCTTTATTACTACCCAACATTTTTATAATCTATTAATATACTAATAAATAAAAGAAAAAAAAAAAGAATGAATGAAAAATAATGAAGAACTCTAACACAGTTATGCTGACGAAGTCAAGGAATCGTTTACTAAAAATGAAAATATTTAATAATAATTTAAATAAAAATCCTAAAAGTGTACTTTTAAGATCCAAATTAAATATCCTAGGAAAACCGAGATATTTACCTTCATTTTCTAAAGAATGAAGAAATATTATTTATTCTTTTAATAAGAATAATTTGAAAAATATTCCAGTTAACGATGTTAATGTGAATAAAATAGTACAAAATTATTTTGATTTATTTTTCGTACGAAATATGCGTGCCTATAAAAATAAAAGAAGAATAAAGGTTTTTAAAAGAAGACGTAAATTTTTAAGAAGAATATTTATAAGTAATGTAGAAATTAAACATACTAATAATAAAGCAAAAATAACTTTATATACTATAAATAGAGAAAAAAAAATATTAAAAGAAAAATATATGAACATATATAAAAATTTAAGCTTTAAATTATTTAAAAATTATATTCATTCATACAATAAACATATAAATAATATATATTGATTTATGAATGATACTAAAACTAATGATAATTTATTAGCAAAAACTTTAAAAATATGAAATGAATATATTTTTATAAGTAACTTAATAAGAAAAAAGGATTATTTAAATCATAAATGAAATTCTTTACAAATTTTTTTAAAATTAAATAATCTTTTATTAAGAAAAACATTAAGTTTTTTAATAAAAAAGGAATCTAAGTATTATATACGTTTATTAAGAAGATATAATATATTATATTCACTTAATCAATTTAAATTTAATAAATTAATATTATTACCTAAATTGAGTAACTTATTAAGTAAAATAATAGGAAAAAAAGTAGAATACAATATTATAAATTTAAAATCTATTTCATATAATACTGATCTTTTCACAAAGATATTAGCATTAAAAATAAAAAAAATTAAACAAGGACATGTACGTAGAATGTTAGCTGTTTTAAATAAAGCATATTTACCTACAGCAAATACTTTACAAGAAAGAACTAGAGCAGAAATTTGAGGAAATTTTGATAAATACCAAAATAAATATAAGGATTTAAAAGTTCTTTCTCATTTAGATTCAGTATACGACGGTAGTAATACTAAGGTAACTGGAACTAAAAAAGGGAATATTTCTGAATTATTCACAAGAATATATAACAACGCAGATAATATACATAACTTAATTTATAACTCAATTGATTATAAAAACATGAGAGGGATAAAGATAGAAGTTAATGGTAGATTAACTAAACGTTATAGAGCGGATAGATCAATTTTTTCTTTAAAGAGAAAGGGTGGATTGAAAAATATAGCTTCATCTTATATAGGTTTAAGTTCAGTTTTATTTAGAGGAAATACTCATTCAAATCTTAGTTATTCTTGAGCTAAATCAAAACGTCGTGTAGGAGCTTTTGCTGTTAAAGGTTGAATTGCAGGTAAATAAGAAAAGGTTAGCTTTATAACCGCTAACATTGTTAGTGAAACAATCGTTAAATCTTTTATTAATAATATAAAAATGAAGACATAGTCTGAACCATTCTGAGAAAAATGGAAAAAATGATAACAAATAGAACAGGCTAATTTGCGCAAGAGTGTACATAATGAGTGCGCGGTTTGGCACCTCGATGTCGGCTTAACTTCTCCTCATGGATGCAGAAACTATGTAGGGTGCGACTGTTCGTCGATTAAAAAGTTACATGAGCTGGGTTAAATACGTCGTGAGACAGTATGGTTTCTATCTTCTAGAGGGAATTAGAATAAAAAAAGAAGGAACTTTTGTACGAAAGGAACAAGAAGAATTTAATTAGTTTTGCTAATTAGATAATAGTTATGAACCTATGGTTTACCTGTTGTTTATGTGTCTAAATATTAATATACATATTTATATGTATACTTGTACTATTGTACATAAGAATGTTTCTTTCACTAGGATAAATTGATTACATAGGCACGGCAGGAAAGCTAAGTTTGTTAAAGATAAGTGCTGAAAGCATATAGGCATGAAGCTTCCCTTTGGATATTTCTTAAATATGCGTATTATATCAATACGAAAATTTTATATAGGCTTAACTTGTATTAATCTTGAGATTTTTAAGGATAAAGTACTAATTTAATAAATCACTATATTTAAATATATCTATATAAATTTTTATGTGTGTACGGTAGTAGTGTATGTAGCTTCTTATGAAACTACAATATCTATTATATATAAGTAAGTTTACGCTTAGTTAGCATAAAAGTAATGCGATTGTTTTGTAATCAATGGACACAAGTGCGATTCTTGTACTGAGCTCTGTGTGCCTAAATTTACTTACTAGCTTTGCTAGAATAAAAGATTAAGGATTAGTAGTCAAGTGGTAAGACATAACTCTTTCGATGTTAGTATCGCAGGTTCGAATCCTGTCTAGTCTACTGCGGGTTGGTGTAATAGTTAGCATATTCGGCTCATGCCCGAAAGATCATAAGGTGCAAATCCTGTACCCGCTTACAACAAAACAGAACAGCACACAGTTGTATTTTTATACTATAATTGGAGCTTGCTATGCAATATTAAAATAAATATTTATTTTATTATATAAATAAAGGGGATATAGCTTAATTGGTAGAGTATACTGCTCATAACAGTACTTGTAAGTGTTCAATTCACTTTATCCCTAAGTCTAAGTGATGAAATTGGTAAACATGATGTGCTTAAAACACATCGGCGTAATGCCTTGAAAGTTCGAGTCTTTCCTTGGACACAGTAGAGTATATATTTTATAAAAATATAATTAAACTATAATTAGCTTGCGCTACTTTGTAAAATTTATGCTTTTATGTAATATTAAACAAAAAGTAGTCACTAATTTGGTAGGCACAAGAGATAGCTTACCAGCTATCTATCAGAATATTTGGTATCTATCTAAATTACAATTACTCTTATACATTTCTTAAATAATTCAAATTATTGTAGAATTAAGAGCTAGGGTAGTTATTATTTATTGTATAATGTTTTTTGTTATTTCATAACAGGGGCAGAATTAAAGTAAATTGGTTTTTTGTAGGCTGGCTTCTATAAAATAAGCCTATAAAAAATAGTACTTGGTAGTACTAGTGATATAAATATATCCATTATTATTAATTTTTATTTAGAGTATTTCATAATACGGTTCTACAAAGTAGCGCTAGCAGCCACAGGGGGTATAGTTTAATTGGTAAAACTGCGATTTTGCATATCGTTAATTCGAGTTCGATTCTTGATACCTCCAAAGATTAACATTAAAATCATGGATAGTATTACATAGGCTTGAAATAAAATTATATGCATACTTCTGGCTATCAAATATGCACAGCCTTAAAATAAACTTAAAGTATTACATTCTCCCTAGACTATGTGTCTGCAAGGGTTAGTCTTTTATGCTTGCTAGCATAGCTTGCGCTAGCGCAACACAAAAATAAATATAAATAAATAAAGAATATTATTCCTATTAAATTCTATTTAGATGTTACAATTAAATAAAAGATTATTTTAGTGCTTATTTTATAGTATTAAAAAAAAAATAAAAATTAGGAAATTAGATTTCCTAGTGATATATATAAAGCTCGAGAAGCTCAGAGGTTGAGCGGAACGTTGAAGTTGTTTAGGTCGTGAGTTCGAATCCCACCTTGGGCATAATTATGTTATTCTATATCATTTCTTATAAAAATATAATTATATAAAAACTTTTGTGCTATAAATCAGCATGAAATACAATAATTTTGTGCGTGCCTATAAAATTTCGTGCTTATTTCATAGTAGCGTATGAAATACTAAAAACAATACATTTGTCCAGCGCGACTTGAAGATACCACATACCTAGCGTATGTCGCTATCTATATAAAAGGGAACTTGCTTGCTTTATTTCATAGGAGCTACCCAATAAAATATTCAATTATAGCTTGCGCTACGCAAAGTGAAATATTGAAGCTATTTTTATTGTAAGTTCGAATCTAGTCCTGAACGAGCTAATAATCTCAAATAACCTAAGAATAGTATTGTCTATTTTTTAGGATTAAGAGACTTTGGTACAATTGGTAGTACGTATGACTTTTAATCATTATAGTGTTGGTTCGAATCCAGCAAGTCTTATTTAAGTTGCCAACTATTATTAACTTTTCAACCATTAGTTAATAGTATAAACACCAACACCATTATTTGAGGAGTAAAATATTAATTTTACTATTAGTAGGAAAAACATATTAAAAAAAATATGAATATGAAAACATCTTCAGTCGCTGTGCACGAGTGTATTAAATACATCATTTGCATAATATTAACAGGAATTATAGTTTATTCTATAAGTTATTATGTTAATATAAATTTCGATTATAGTTATATTTATATATCGATAAATATATGTAAAGATTTAATAACTACCATTTTAAATCCAGGATACGGATGATTTGGCTGTTTATTAAAATGTATTGGTAATGTAATATTTTACGTTATTTTAAGCTTAGGGGCCAAATTTATTTTAAATAATATTAAATTTGTGTTTCTAAGTATTTTAGCTTTTATTTTTTCTTATGCATTATTAAAAGATTTTTATAGCAAACATTTTTATAAGAAATGAAAAGGAAATATTATGGAGTTTATGATTAAATTATTAGAATGTAAGAGATTTTTAATTTTTTACTTTATATTTCTTTTATTAAGTTTTGTTTTTAGAAATATAATAAGGAGTGGGGTCTTGTTTTTATTAGAGAAAGATGACATTCTTTGTTACACATTAGTTGTATTGCTTTCAATAACAATTGTTATTTATATAAGCAATATATTATGAAAAGCATTAAATTCTTTACTTTTAATTTTTAGTGACTGAATTTTTAGTGCCTTGCGTCCTAAGGACGGCGCTAGTAGCTGTAGCTCCGCGACTGAAATAAATAAAGAAAATATCACAGCAGAAGATTTTTCTCTATTTAATAAAAAAGTTACAAATAATGTAACTATATATAATTGTGTATACATAATATTTATAATATATATAAATCAAACTTTCCCAGGTTTATATTTTATGATTATTGTATGTTGTTTTATAATATTATTAATAATATTTTTATTATTTAGTATAAAAAAAAATAATCTAGTGGTATTTTCTCCTGCTGCACAAGCTAAAGCTAAAGCTTGCCCTACCGGTATGAATCATACACTAAAATCAGCAATACCTTTAAATTCAGTGACAATTGTTGGAATAATAGGAGCGAGTTTATCTACAGCTCATATCGGCTTAGGTGATGCAATAGATTCAACCGGGTGAAGATTTGGAGATGGTAAATATGACAAGATGGCAGCTCAGCAAAAGGTGTATAATGTTAATAATACCAAATTTGAAGATATTTTACATGAAGGGACACGAAGAAAAGCAAGGATGTGACATGATAATGCTATTAAAGAAATCAAGAAATGTGACTCTCAAATTTTAAGAGTAGTTCATTGTTATGAAGAACAAACGAGATCATTAGGTGAGGCTCTAGATGCAGCAAGATTAGAATATAAATTAAAAAGTATTCGTGTAGATGGTAATAAAAAGTGAATTCTAGGTAATATTTCTAGTTCTTTACCTAATACTAATATATATGTATTAAGTTTATTTTTATCGGACGACCCGGAATTTAGTATAAGAGAAAATAATATATATTTTCCTAGCTATTATATAACTGGTCCCGAAAAAGATCGTCTTAGTTATATAAGTAAATCAATTTATAAAGCGGGTATATCAAGACAAAATACCTATGATGGTGGTATTGTTATTATGCCAGGGAGACCAATTAATAATCCTTTAAACCTGATACAAATACCAAGGATAACTACGGTTTTTAGAACAGATGCAATAAGACTAGATATGTCGAGTCTTCAACTTAATATTGATTCTATGCGTGAAAGAAATGATAATGGACCTCAACATGAAGGAGAACGTATGGATTCTATTTTTAATAATGAGGGAAGTATGTTTAATATTGAAAACAATAATGCTTTTATTAATTACAATATTATGAATAATTATTTAATTCCTTTATTAGAAAAATTAGGTGACGGTAATATGGGTCCATTAGACTTAATGCATATTGTTAATTCGGGTTATAGTGAGTATCATACTTTAGAATTTAAAGGAGAAATAAACCCAAAGGGAGAAAATAGTTCTATATATAGTTCTGATCATTATATTAAAGGGGGAAGTGTATATAAAGTTCTTTTCAATATCGGTGAATTTAATTTAAGTGGTAATAATAGGGGTGTAAATTTAAAGGGGACAGAATATTTGTTAACTGAAAAACGACAAGCTTTATTAAAAGCTTGTAATGAAGAGGTTAATCAGGCTGACTTGGCTATTTATGGAGTAAATATAGTAAATAATTGAATGGAATTTCTTAAGGTGGTAAATATTAATGGAAATCAACAGCTGTTTAATATAGCTTTTTTAGACCAAAATTATTCTGCTGATTTCCCTAATTATACTATTAATAATACTTCAACTATTTATAATATTTTAAATAGTGATAGTCAATTAAAAAGATTCTTTGAATTTATTCGTTTAAAACATGTAGATAATAATCAATATATATTTTTAACTGGTGATAAAGAATGAAATAATGTCGATATAACTAGGGCTCCAAGGTACAATATAGGTATATCCTATACTAACTAACTCTATAGAATATAGAAAAATACCTCTTGTAGGTATAGTTTCTATAAAATGAATAGAGGATTGTAGCTTTCGTAGAACTTGCGGTACATAAAAAGTATATAATGAATCCGGCAATTATTGCCTAAATGGATGTTCTAGAATTGGTAAATAGAGCTGACTTAGAATCAGTAGGATTAAACAACCTTGCGCGTTCGATTCGCGTCATCCATAATTTGTAGATAATATTATTTCTTTTGTACATCCATACTTCGTGGGCAGAAATCAAGCTATAATAATTATGTGCGATTCCTTAGGGAAGTAGCATACAAAAACAGATATGTTTAGGCTATACTATCGAAAGATGTGTAAGTTCTACCCTTTATAAATATATTAACTCATAGAATTCTATGTAAGTATTATACTAATATATTAAAGTTTAGATTTATTATAAAGAATAAACTATAAATATTTAATAGAACAAATTGGTTCTTTTTGTGCATAAGTTATAATAATAGAAGAAAAATAGATGCGTGCCTTGTGCGCATCTGCTAATGTCTAGCTTTAGCTTGCTATTACATAAGCCTAAAAACATAGAAAAATCCTTATTTTGTACGTGCCTACTATGTTAAAGTATGAATATAAAAGTTTTGATTTACATAGAATGATTTATTGCTACATAGTCTCAAAATGAGCTTATTAAATAAGAACAATATTATATAGATACATTGAATCCTTAAATTAACTAAATTTAATGTGTAATTTTATACTGTAAATATAACTATTCCGAGTTGGCTAATGGGTAGGCCCTAAATTTTTGGTATTTACTGTCCATGTTCGAATCATGGCTCGGGAATTAGGACTCATGACTACAATGGGTAAATATTGAATTTCTGGTGTTCACAATAGGCATTCAAATCGCCTTTAGTAGCTGCGCACAAAATAAAGACTTGCTGGCTGGCTGCTACGCTACGCACCAGCTGCAAGAGCAGCACAAAAATAATAGGTAATCCATAGATTTTTTATGTCTACCAATGCTCGTTCGAATCGGGCTAAGCCAAATATATAATAATGAATCCCTGGCTATTTCATAAGTGAAGGCTGCTTACATAAAGAAACAAATTCAGGTGGTTATAGTTCAATGGTAGAACAACTATTTGTGGCATAGTTAATTTGAGTTCAATTCTCAATAACCGCCCTAGATAATTAAGTTTAGTTTGTTTTTTATATATACTGACTTCTATGAAATAAGCACATAATTTTAGGCATACAATAATCGTGGTGATTACACACGACAGGCTAGTCATAAATTATTTAGTTATTCTGTTAATCGTTAAAGGATATTTATTAATAGCTTTAATTTGTGCAGTCACACGGTAGTGTTATGATTAGTAAAGCACAAATAATTATTAAAATTCGGAGCCTCCGGCTACGCTTGCTTTATTTCATAGTAGCTATTAAAATAAATATAGCTACGTTAGTAAAAACTAAGAAGGCGAAGCAACCAAAATTAATATACTAAATATATATTTAGTATAATTAGCCTTTATAGTTTAATCGGTTAAAACTCATATTTCATACGTATGTAACGAAGGTTCGAATCCTCCTATAGGCTTGCAGGGTTGTGTGCTTAGTACTAGGGTATGTCTTTATTCTATAGAAGCCAGTCTAGTATGCTTTGCATAATGCTATCCCTGCTTTACAGAAAAGAAAAATAAATAAAAAAAAAATGTTACTAATATCTGTATTATCCACCTTATTATCTAACGCCGTTAATGCTAGACGTGATATATCTATTCTATATAATAGAATAGCTATATTAATTTTATTTTACTGTATATTAAATGATATATCTTCATTAAATATTGTTGCTAAAGGTATTGGTATACATGGAGGTTTATTATTAGTAAATAACATTACATTAATATTTCATATATTTGTATATTTAGTAAGTGCTTTAATATTAGTGTTAACTAGTTTCTACCCTAGAAAAGTATGAATATCTCAACATTCATCTTTACAATCTTTATTATTTAATAATTTTGTTTATTATAATACAAAGATAATAAACAAAATGGGAGAACAATATAAGTTAACTGAATATCCTTTAATTATATTATTTATAGTTACAGGTGCAATATTTTTAATGTCAACTAATGATTTAGTATCTATTTTCTTAGCGATAGAATTGCAAAGTTATGGTTTATATATATTAAGTACAATATATAGAAATTCAGAATTATCTACTACTGGAGGATTAATGTACTTTTTATTAGGAGGTTTAAGTTCTTGTTTCATACTATTGGGAACTGGTTTATTATATGCTAATTCAGGAAGTACTAGTTTAGATAGTTTATATATTATAACTAGTATAAGTGATATAAATTCAGTAGATCTATGATATAAACCTTATTATATTAATCTTTCTTTAGTAATATTTACTATAGGATTTTTATTTAAAGTGAGTGCTGCTCCTTTTCATTTCTGATCTCCTGACGTATACGACGCTATACCTACAGTAGTTACAACTTTCGTAGCAATAGTTGCTAAAATATCTATTTTTATATTATTATTACAATTAGTATATTATACAAATAGTACTTTTGTAGGAGTACGTTCACCAATTAATGGAGAAATGAATTGAACATTTCTTTTATTAATGAGTTCTCTATTTTCATTAGTAATAGGTACAGTTGTAGGTTTAACTCAATTTAGAATAAAAAGATTATTAGCTTATTCTACTATATCTCATGTAGGATTTATGTTATTAGCTTTAGGAATTTCAAGTGTTGAATCCACTCAAGCCTTTTTATTTTATTTAACACAATATATAATTAGTAATGTAAATGTATTCTTTATTTTAATAGCTATAGGATATTCTTTATATTGTTATACAAGTGAAAATAAAGAACATGAAGAATTATTAGATAAAAATAATTCACCAATTCAATTAATAAGTCAATTAAAAGGTTATTTTTATATAAATCCATTATTAGCATTAAGTTTTGCTATAACTATATTTTCATTTGCAGGTATACCACCTCTAGTAGGATTCTTTGGTAAACAAATGGTATTAAGTGCTGCTTTAGATCAAGGTTTAATATTCTTATCTTTAGTTGCTATATTAACTAGTGTTGTGGGAGGTATTTATTATTTAGGTATAATTAAAGAAATGTTTTTCAGCCAACCAGACTATAAAATTAACACTGTATTAGAAAATTTAACATTAAAAGGTTATCTTGCTAACAATAAAACAGTTGTGAGTGTAGGTTCTGCTTATGCAAATGACACAAAATTAAGTTTTAATTACAAGAATATTGTATTATCAAGTCCTATTGCATTTGTTATTTCTACTATTACATTAGTTATATTATTATTTTTATTTATGAATAAAGAATGATTAAGTATGGGTGCCGTTTTGGCTCAAATATTGTTTAATTATTAAAATGAGTAGTGTTACTTTTTTATTTATATTTGTATCTATTTTAACTATAGTATTTTTAGCTCTTAATTTTTTATTAGCTCCGCATAATCCTTATCAAGAAAAATATAGTATATTTGAATGTGGATTTCATAGTTTTCTTGGCCAAAATAGAACACAATTTGGTGTTAAATTCTTTATTTTTGCTTTAGTTTATTTAATCTTAGATTTAGAAATATTACTTATTTATCCTTTTGGTTTAAGTGGTTATGAAAATGGTATTTATGGTTTATTAATCGTATTAATATTTACAGCCATAGTTACAGCAGGATTTGTTTTTGAATTAGGTAAAAATGCACTAAAAATTGATAGTAGACAATCTAATAATTACTTCTATAAATCTAATAAATTTATTCATACTTTTATTGAAAGTAAATAAATAAAGCAGTGATAAGTTGTCTTCTTACCGTATTAGGCTAGTCATACGGTTAAGAAGTACTAAATTAGATTTTTTTGATATTATGAATAGTAGAGGTCTAACGAAACCAGCATTGAAAGTTCGGGTATTTAGACATTGATATAGTATAGTATGTTATTAGAATCTTCAAAAGTAATAGGTGCAGGACTTGCTACAGTTGGATTAGCTGGAGCAGGAGTAGGTATAGGTGTAGTTTTTGGATGTTTAATAATAGGGGTAGCTAGAAATCCTTCTTTAAAAGCCCAATTATTTTCGTACTCTATTTTAGGGTTCGCTTTCTCAGAGGCTACAGCCTTATTTGCCTTAATGATGGCTTTATTATTACTTTATGTTATATAATTTAATTATGCTATGCTGCTTCGCATAGCACTAGCATTATCCGGTGGTGGTTTTACTACGAAATAACACACGGGCTAGTTATGCCTGTTAGCAGCCAGCAGTAATGCCTGCGTATTTTGTTACGCAAACTTTAACTATTAGCTACTTTGGTAGAGAAGTTAATAAAGGGAATTAGTTTAATGGTAAAACAAGATGCTACGGACATCGAAATTATAGTTCGAGTCTATAATGCCCTTGGTATAATTGTCCATGTATAATTATACTCACGGCGATATATCAATTTAATAAATTAGTATTATACATATATCGTCATCTGAATAATTTGAGATAATAAAAATAAAAAAAAATGAGTTTAACTTTAGTACTTTTTTTAATTGGAATCTTAGGATTCGTATTTAATAGAAAAAATATTATATTAATGCTTATTTCTATAGAAATAATGTTATTATCTATAACATTTTTAATATTAATAAGTTCCATAAATTTGGATGATATAATAGGACAAACGTATGCCGTATATATAATAATAATAGCTGGTGCAGAGTCTGCAATAGGTCTAGCTATATTAGTGGCATTTTATAGATTAAGAGGAAGTATTGCAATAGAATATAAATAATGTATTTAAGTATTATAATATTACCTTTATTAGGATCCATAGTATCAGGATTTTTCGGTAGAAAAATTGGTGTAACAGGTAGCCGTATTTTAGGTTGTTTATGTGTACTAACAACAACAATTTTAGCTATAATTAGCTTTTTTGAAGTAGGATTTAATAATAATCCTGTTTCAATTAATTTATTTAAATGATTAGATAGTGAATCATTTAATATATTATGAAATTTCCAATTTGATAGTTTAACAGTATCCATGCTAATACCTGTATTAATTATTAGTTCATTAGTACATTTCTATTCTATTGGATATATGAGCCATGATCCTCACAACCAAAGATTTTTTAGTTATTTAAGTTTGTTTACTTTTATGATGATTATATTAGTAACAGGTAATAACTATTTATTAATGTTTGTAGGATGAGAAGGTGTAGGAGTATGTTCTTATTTACTGGTAAGTTTTTGATTTACTAGAATAGCAGCAAATCAAAGTTCTATGTCAGCCTTTTTAACTAATAGAGTGGGGGATTGTTTCTTAACAATAGGTATGTTTGTTATACTATGATCTTTAGGAAATTTAGATTATAGTCTTGTATTTTCATTAGCTCCTTATATAAATGAAAATATTGTGACTATCATAGGAATTTGTTTATTAATAGGAGCGATGGCGAAAAGTTCTCAAGTAGGTCTTCATATTTGATTACCTATGGCCATGGAGGGTTTGTTAAACAGGGCTCTCTTTAAATTTCACTATATGCGGGAACACCCCGTTTTAAATTCTTGGTCCTCTGTTTATTTAATAGACTTCGGCAAAATCCAAGAAGAGGGACAATCCGCAGGAAACTTTGTAGAAAACAAAGGATCCTCAGAGACTACATGTGAAACAATTAATATAAATAATAAGTTTAAATGATGATTTATAGGTTTTACCGAAGGAGATGGATCTTTTATTATAAATAAAAATGGATATTTAGAGTTTAAAATTACACAATCTAGTGTGGATGCTCAAATATTATTTTATATAAAGAAAGAATTAGGATTTGGATCTGCTTCTGTACAAGACAAAATAAATAAAACTCATCATTTTAGAGTTAGAGATGATAAAAAAAATATTCTTAAATTAATTCAAATTTTTAACGGTAATATTGTAACTAATTATAAATTAAATCAATTTAAATTATGAGTTGATGCTTTTAATAAAATATATAAAACAAATATAGATTGTATAAATTCTAAACATGAATTAACTTTAAATAATTCATGACTATCTGGATTTACTGATGCTGAAGGTTGTTTTACTTCTTCAACATCTATATCAAAAAAAACAGGTCAATCTATAACAACGGTAAGATATGTTGTTTCTCAAAAAGATGACATAGAATTTAGTGAAAATTTAGCTACAATAATCAATGGTTATGTTACTCATGTTAAAAGTTATAATGGTTACAATACAGTAGTAAATTTTGGTAAATTAAATATAATAAAATTATATTTAAAAACCTACCCGTTAAAAACAAAAAAATTTATATCATATAAAAGATGATTAAAAATTTATGAATTAGTTAAAAATAAAAAACATCTAACTCCTGAAGGTAAAATGATTATAAAATTTCTATCTAAACTTATTAATTAATTGAAGATATAGTCCGAACAATAGCGTAAGTTATTGAGTATTTTCATCGTATACGTACAATAAAAGTACATAATGAAAATCAACATAATTGCCAACACCAGTATCTGCTTTAATACATGCAGCTACAATGGTTACAGCTGGAGTATACTTATTAATTCGTTCATCTCCTTTAATTGAATATAGTTCAACAGTATTATTAATTTGTTTATGACTAGGTGCTATAACAACGGTATTTAGTTCATTAATTGGATTATTTCAACAAGATATTAAAAAAATTATAGCTTATTCTACTATGTCTCAATTAGGTATGATGGTAATTGCTATAGGATTATCTTCTTACAATGTGGCTATATTCCATTTAATAAACCATGCTTTCTATAAAGGTTTATTATTCCTAGGGGCAGGTGCAGTTATTCATGCTGTTGTAGATAATCAAGATTTAAGAAAATACGGAGGATTAAGAACATTCTTACCTTTAACATATACAGTTATATTAATAGCTAGTCTTAGTTTAGTTGCCTTTCCATTTATGACAGGATTCTATAGTAAAGATTTTATTTTAGAATCTGCATATGGTCAATATCAATTTAGTAGTATAAATGTTTATGTTATTGCCGTTATAGGTGCAATATTTACTACATTATATTCTGTAAAAGTTTTATATTTAACTTTCTTAACTAATCCTAATGGATCTATAAATTATTATAAAAATGCACATGAAAGTGATATTTTTATAAGTTTACCTTTAGTTGTATTAGCAATATTCTCAATATACTTCGGATTTATAACTAAAGATATATATATAGGTTTAGGTTCAGGTTTTTTTGTAGATAATAGTATATTTATACATCCTTTACATGAAATATTAATTGATACAGAATTTGGAGTACCTACTATATTTAAATTAATTCCTTTTGTATTAACTTTATCATTTTCAGCTATAGCAATTATATATCCTGAATTTGTTCCTAAAGCCGTAACAAACTTTAAGTTATCAAATTTAGGGTATTATATATTTGGTTTTTTCAATCAACGTTTTTTAATTGAATTCTTTTATAATAAATATATTGTAAATAAAGTGTTATTTTTAGGAGGTCAAACTACAAAAATATTAGATAGAGGAAGTATAGAATGAATAGGACCTTATGGAATTTCAATGGTTTTAAATAAAGTAAGTAAAACTATTTCTAGTTTAAATAAAGGAGTTGTAACAGATTACGCTCTTTATATTTTAATAGGTGTATGTTTTTATTTATCTATATTTACATTCTTCTCAGTATTTTCTGATATAATATATAGTATTACAATAACTTGTATAATTACATTAATAATTTATGGTTCTTGAAGCTTTACATTCAATGAAGAATTTTCTAATAAAGAAAATTTAAAATCTAGTATTTGAGTAGGACTGCCTAGTTGACACCGGATTACTTATATTTTTTCTTTATGCCAGCATAGGAGGAGATTTTAGAATAGTTATAATTTTTATATATTTTATAATTACATGATCTATAGGTATTATGGATGTCGATATAATTCATTTAGATGAAGAAGAAATAATGAAAAATATTCGTGATAATACTACAGAAGCTTGTAATAATAGCAATGAAAATAGAACTAATGATGAAAATAGAATATTTGATAATAATAACAATACGGGAAATGATAATGTAAAAGATAGCGATAATGATTCATCAAATCTACCACCGATGCAAGCATTCATAGAAAATAATCTTGAATTAGGTTTATACCAGCAATTGAGTGAGCTTGAAGATAAGTGGTTAGGGTGAGAAAAAGAAGATTACGAAAAAACAGGTATATTACCTGAAGAGAATCATCATGATATAGTACCAAGAAGAAGACAAAAAGATGCAAAGATAGAACAAGAACTAATTAAAAAAATAGAAGAATTTAGATTATCCGAATCTCCAGGAGACACAGGATCAAATCAAAAAAGAGACTTAGATACATTATATGATGATGATAATAGTAATGAAGATGAAGATTAGTGCTTATTTCATGGGTTACCCTTGAAATACTACTAAAGATTAATTAAGATAGTCCTCTTAATCATCTTAGCATAGATTGCGCTGTTTAGCTGTAGCACTAGAGTGTGAAATCAAACCACTCGTATGCATAAAAATTAACTTTATACACGTAACAGTAGCGTTATGTCATCGTAAATAGGTACGCAAATACGTTATTATATTATGACTAGTACTCTATTAAATAAAAGCTTTAATTTTATTTAGTAATTTGCATAAGCTGCAGTGTATGTCCGCCTACCGGGTACATACGGCAATATTGGCCTTCCGATTATAAAATCGAGATACATTTGTAAAAATTACGTCGTAATGTATTGGCTTTATAGCCTAAAATAAAAATAAAAAAAAAATGCGTTTACTTAAAAGTCATCCTTTTTTAAGATTATTTAATGCTTATTTAATAGATCATTCACAACCAAGTAATATAAATTATTTATGAAACTTTGGTTCATTATTAGGTGTATGTTTAGGTATACAATTAGTTACAGGAATAACACTAGCTATGCATTATAACCCTAGTGTATTAGAAGCATTTAATTCTGTAGAGCATATTATGCGTGATGTAGAAAATGGATGATTAATTCGTTATTTACATAGTAATACAGCTTCAGCTTTCTTTTTTTTAGTATATTTACATATTGGAAGAGGTTTATATTATGGATCATATAGAGCTCCAAGAACTATGGCTTGAGTTATAGGTACAATTATACTTATTCTTATGATTGGTACAGGTTTCCTGGGTTACTTAAACATAGCCCAAAACGGTTATAAATTGAAACCGACAACAAAAATAACAACAACAACAACAACAAATACCTTAAGAACAAATATAAGTATTAATAATAGTGTAAGAAAAGCGAAGGAGCGAGGACCGAAGGGACGAGTCTTCGCTTCTCGCTTCTCAACAAATTCATATAATCATACTAAAATGAATTTAAATATTCTAGATATTAGATGTATTATTGAACCGAATTATAGAATAAATGATTTCTTAGAGTCTAAAAATCTTAATCCTGTATTTATTTATGATAAATTAGATCAAGATCTTATTAGAAGAAAAATAGCTGCAGAAACTAAGGATTTAAGTGGTATTTATTTAATATTAAATAAAGAGACATTAGGGTTTTATGTGGGATCTGCTTCGACTAATAAATTTAATACAAGATTTTCTAAACATTTATTATATGGTAGTGGTAGTAAGATTTTGAAAAATTCAGTAAAAAAGTATGGTCTGGCTAATTTTTGTTTTATTATTTTAGAATTATTTCCTGAGATAGTTAATCAAGAAAATAATAAGCAGTTATTAGATTTAGAAGATTTTTATTTAAAATCTTTGCTACCTGATTATAATATTTTAACTGAAGCTGGGTCTAGTTTTGGATATAAACATATTGAAATTAGCCGTATAAAAATGAAATCAGAGTATAGTGAAGAATGTAGAAATCGTGTAGGAGTGCTCTGGGCGAAGCAACCAAATAGTAGTTTTAGCTTGCGCAGCCGAAATAAATTATCATCTGAAACTATTGAAGCTATGAGACATAGTGCATTAAATAGAGAAAAATTTCAATACTCTGATGAAACATTATTAAATATGAAAAAAAATTCTAAGCCTATAATTGTTAAGGAATTAAATGGTATTGTATATGGAGAATATAATAGTATCATTGAAACAGCTGAAGCTTTAAATTGTTCAGCTAAAACAGTATATAGAACTTTAAAAAGTTCTAGTAAATTGTTAAAAAAACGTTGAATAGTTATTTATGCATAATGCTATATATATTGTATTAATTTACTAAATTATATTATTGTTGTTTTGTTGTTTATAATATAATTTTTATTTGTTGTTAATCGTAGTCCTATAATTTTATAACTAATGTAATTTATGGAAAAAAATATAGTTTTATTATAGAATGACTCGACGGGGTCATTGAAGAAATATAAATATTTCTTTGGCAATGCTAGTGAAAACGATCAAAATATAGTCAAATATAAGAGATCGTCGGTTATCCATATAATCGCGACAGACTGGGTCACTGGTGGGTGGCTGAAATGCTGCTTAATGTACAGTCGACGCTTTTTATCTAGATTTTAGATAAATATAATAATCGAAATAAAAGATATTATAGCTTTTTGTGGGCTTATTTTATAGAAGCAGCATACTTCGTTAGCAGCCCTAAAAAGTAAGTTTTTGTATGTTTTACCTTATGGTCAAATGAGTTTATGAGGTGCTACAGTTATAACTAATCTTATAAGTGCTATACCTTGAATTGGACAAGATATAGTTGAATTTGTATGAGGAGGTTTCTCAGTTAATAATGCTACTTTAAATAGATTCTTTGCTTTACATTATTTATTACCTTTCATACTAGTTGCATTAGTGTTAGCTCATTTAATTGCAGTTCACGAATCTGCAGGTGCAAGTAATCCTTTAGGTGTTCCAAGTTATTACGATAGAATACCTTTTGCACCTTATTACTTATTCAAAGATTTAATAACAATATTTATTTTCTTCTATGTTTTAAGTATATTTGTGTTCTTTATGCCTAATGTTTTAGGAGATAGTGATAACTATATTCCAGCTAACCCTATGCAAACACCAGCAGCAATAGTACCTGAATGATATTTATTACCATTCTATGCTATATTAAGATCTATTCCTAATAAATTATTAGGAGTTGTTGCAATGTTATTTGCTATCTTAATCATCATGATATTACCTGTTACAGATTTAGGTAGAACTAAAGGTTTACAATTTAGACCTATAAGTAAAATAGCTTTCTATATTTTTGTTACTAATTTCTTAATTTTAATGCAATTAGGGGCTAAACATGTTGAAACTCCATTTATAGAGTTTGGACAAATAAGTACAGTATTATATTTTGCACATTTCTTAATTATAACACCTTTAATTAGTGTAATAGAAAATACTTTAGTTGATTTAAATTTAAGTGGAAGTTCTTTAAAAAAATACTAACTTTAGCAGAGCGTGCTTAAGCTATACTTCGTAGTGATTTTTCTACATAAGCTAGGATATTTGTACTTCGTAGTATTTCTGCGCGTAGCGCAAGCTATGCTAGCAAGTTCCTAATTTTTTCTATATTTTTATTTTAATTTTATAAATAATACAAAGAAGACACAAAACCCAAATGTATAATCCCTTAGGGATCTAAAAATTAATAAAAAAATGTTAAAACGTTACTTACTAGGCTTTGTCAGCATAAAAAAAATTTTAAAGTTTTTCACCTTTAAAAATATAATAAGAGCATTTAGTTATATGATTATATTTAAGTTAGTTTATTTTATCGTGTATAGATATTTAGACACTGAATTTTTAGGTACTTTTTTATCTTCTATTATTGCAGGTTCTATTCTTATAATTTTTAAATTTATTTTTCTTGGGTTTGTTGAAGGTTTAATTACTCCTCTATATTGTGACGAAGATGATTATGATAATAAGGATGAATCTTCCAAGAGTAAAGAAAATAATGAAAGAGAAACAGAATTGAATACTATGATAGATAATTATAAAAAAGAACTTAAAGGATTTGAAGAAAGTTATCATAAGTCTCGTCAAAAGGCGTATGACTGTATGTTAAGGATTAAAGAAAAAGATCCGCATTATTTCTTAGATAAAGCTAATTTTGATACTCTTTCATATATCAAAATTCTTTATCTTGTAGAAACAAGTAAAGGAAGTCTCTTAACACGTGAGGATATGCATATTGCACAAGATATGTTTTTGGGTATGGCTATTACTCAACAAGAGTATGAACAAATAGGTAAGCCTGTAATTCCTAACTTTAAAGTTAATTTCACTATGACTAAAGAAGAACTAGAAAATATATATAGACGTAGTGGAGTAGCTTCTGGCGAAACAACCAAAACTTAAATCTTTTTTGTATTTCGTATTAGTGCCTTTAAAACTGAAAGAAATCATTTCTTTCATTAATTTGCTTCTGTGAAATAAGCATTACTTTACTGCTTAAATAAGTAGTAAAGTCAAGATTATGTTGTAAATGGCTTTTACACTATGATTGCAAATCATTAGTATGAGGTTCGATTCCTCCATAGTCTTTAATTTCTTATTATAATAATAAATAATATTTAATACTATTTTAATTTAAATATATAGTATAATTAAAAATTAAATTAAATAAAAATTACTAATGTTATAAGAAGAGAAAATATAAATTAATAGCTTTATATATAAGGTTAGTTATGTACATACATCGTTAGCCTTAAATATGTGCTATGAAATAGCACTTCGTCAGATTAATTTATGCTAGCATGTGTGTGTTACTTCGTAGTGAAATCACTATGAAGTATTCATATCACGACCGTACGGACGTCTAGGCACATCTAGGGCTAGGACGCTGCTTGTGAAGTAGTACTAGCTTTAGAACTTAAATTATTTTTTTTAATAATAATATTTATTAAGATTATTAATAAATTCCTAGCGCGAATAAAGCACTACAACTTTATTAAATTTATTTTAATTTATATATTCTCTTCTATATTTTTTAGATTTTGGTTAATAATATAGACACGGATACGGACAGGAACACTTCATTAAGATCTCAAATCTCTATGGGATTTGAAAGATGATTTTATTCTACTAATGCTAAAGATATAGGTACTTTATATTTAATTTTTGCTTTATTTTCAGGATTATTAGGTACTGCTTTTTCAGTATTAATAAGATTAGAACTTAGTGGACCTGGAGTTCAATTTATTTCAAATAACCAATTATATAATAGTATAATTACAGCACATGCAATATTAATGATATTCTTCATGGTTATGCCTGCATTAATTGGAGGTTTCGGTAATTTTTTAATGCCTTTAATGGTAGGGGGACCTGATATGGCATTCCCTAGACTTAATAATATAAGTTTCTGATTATTACCACCTAGTTTAGTATTGTTAGTATTTTCTGCAGTTATTGAAGGTGGAGCAGGTACAGGGTGAACTCTTAAAAGGATATGGGAGTTTTTTTATGGTGACATAAAAATAAGTAAACTCTTCTCGATGCGTGAACATCCTCAAGTATACTATGGAATAATAATAGTATTACACGTAGTTCATTACTCATGTATATTTATAAATAATATATTATATTATACGTATGTAAAAATATGAACATCACGGGGACAATACGCCTGATTAGTGAGTAAACGTTTATTTACTAGTCATCAGAGACTTAACGAAGAGCATCTTATAGAAAAAAAAAACAACAATAACAAATTTTCATTTGAACAATGATTAGTAGGATTTACAGATGGAGATGGTAATTTCTCTATCACTAATCAAGGGGATAAATGAGGCTTAAGTTTCAAATTAACTCAATCAAGATATAATTTAAGAATATTAAATTATATAAAAAAAGAATTAGGTGTAGGATCTATAACAAAAGATGGTACTAAAGGACAATATTTTATAAGAGATAGAAAAATAATACAATCAATTATTATACCTATTTTTGATAAATATCCTTTATTGACAACCAAATATTTTGATTATGTAAAATTTAAAAAAGCTTTAATTATATTAAACGATGTTAATATAAGTAAATCGAATAAAAATGATGAGCTTTTAAAGTTAAAAAATTCTAAAGCAGAATCTAACTATATATCACCAGCTTGAAAAAGTGCAACATTACCTTTAACTACTATAGATTCACTTAATAACGTAATGAGTAAAAGTTGAGTTATAGGGTTTATAGAAGCTGAAGGTAGTTTTTACTTAACAAAAAAAGACCAAAACAGAATAGTTCATGGTTTTGGTTTAACACAAAAATTAGATCAGGTTGTTTTGCAAGCAATACGTTTAATACTTCATATAAATAATCCAGTTAGATTTAAAGAATTACATAATCATTATATATTAGATACTACTAACTCAAGAGCTATTGAAAATATAATAGAGTTTTTTAGAGATACAATGAAAGGAGTAAAATCTTTAGAATATAAAATATGAACTAGATCATATGTTAAAAATAAAGGTGATTATTCTAAATTGTACAGTATAAGAGAAACTATTCGAAACTTAAGAAAAAATTTGTTAGAGATAAAATAAGATGAAGGTATAGTCCGAACAGTAAAGAGATTTACTGCGTGTAACGATAGTTTATTATTATAAATGAGGTTACCAACACAATTGATACCCACCTTTAGCAAATATACAAAGTCACAGTGGACCTAGTGTAGATTTAGCTATTTTTACTTTACATTTAACAGGGGTAAGTAGTTTATTAGGTGCTATAAACTTTATAACAACTGTTATAAATATGAGAACACCTGGAGTTAAATTACATAAATTAACTTTATTTGGATGAGCAGTAATTATAACAGCTGTATTATTATTATTAACATTACCTGTTTTAGCTGGTGCTATTACTATGGTATTAACAGATAGAAACTTTAATACTTCATTCTTTGAAGTAGCCGGAGGGGGTGATCCTATATTATTCCAACATCTTTTCTGATTCTTCGGTCATCCTGAGGTTAAATTTATAAGCCTCATAATGTTGCTGTATGCTGGAAACACTTCGCTATCAAGTTTTAAATACTCCCTCTTTATAGATACAGTAAAAAAGTTAAAACAATGAAGTCAATCAGCAGGTAACACTTTAAATAGTGGAACCTCAGAGACTATACGCAACAATACTGAAAATATAAAAAATATTTCTGTTCATACATCTACACATCTAAAACCGTTAAATGATGAAATGTTTGGACATTATCTAGCAGGATTAATAGATGGAGATGGGCACTTTAGTTCTCAACAACAATTAGTAATTGTTTTTAGTTCTCCTAATGTTCAACTAGCATATTATGTAAAAAGTGTAATAGGCTTCGGTAATGTTAAACAAGTAAAAGATAAAAATGCTTATTTGTTTATTATTTCAAGTAAGGATGGTATACTTAAAGTTATTAATTTAGTAAATGGAAAATTAAGAACTAGGAATAAATTTAACCAAGTTCTTACTAATGTATTAGTACATCCTAGGTACGTAAAAGAGAATATAAAATTTCAAATAAATGATTCTAATTCTTTAGATAATCATTGAATTGCAGGATTTTCGGATGCAGATGCTAGTTTCCAAATCAAAATTATTAATAAAAGTAATAGATCCAAACCTGAAATTAGATTAAATTTTCAAATTGATCAGCAAGATAAAGATATGTTAATCCTTATAAAAAATTTATTTGGGGGAAATATAGGTTACAGAGAAAGTCAAAATACGTATTATTATGGTTCAACTAGTTTTGGTTCTGCTCGTAATGTAATTAATTATTTTGATAAATTTCATTTACAATCTAGTAAACATAACAATTATCTTAAATGAAGAAAAGCATACATATTAATCCAAGAAAAGCATCATTTAATTGAGGTAGGTATAGATAAAATTATGAATTTAAAAAATTCGATGAACAGAAATTCAGTATAAGATAGAGTCCTAACAAGGACGAAAGTTCTTGAGTATTAATTTTAATAGATCTTAAGACTATTAGATTAATCAAAATTTTGTTATATTTTAATTATACCAGGTTTTGGTATAATTAGTACTGTTATATCTACAAGTTCAAGTAAACCTATTTTTGGTTATATTGGAATGGTTTATGCTATGATGTCTATAGGAATCTTAGGATTTATTGTATGAAGTCATCATATGTACGTTGTAGGTTTAGATGTAGATACAAGAGCTTATTTCACAGCAGCTACTTTAATTATAGCTGTACCTACTGGTATTAAAATATTCTCTTGATTAGCTACAGCTTATGGTGGATCTATAAGAATGACACCACCTATGGTATGAGCATTAGGTTTTGTGTTTATGTTTACAATCGGAGGGTTCTCGAAATGATGCTTGGCCCTAAAGACCACTATATGCTAGGAAATTTGTTTGATTAAATTAAAACAGTAAATTTTAATTTAATTTATAAAAGAATAATTAGCAGGAAACGAAACGAAACAAGACAAAAATAACTGATTTTCTTAGTAGGATCTTCAGAGACTATACGTGGTCCTCATTATGTATTTACATAGAGAAAAAATAGTCCGTAAAAAATGATGTTGTAAGTGGTGTAGTAATAGCTAATGCTTCTATAGATATAGCTTTCCATGATACTTATTATGTAGTAGCTCATTTCCATTATGTTTTAAGTATGGGAGCTGTATTTGCTATGTTTGCTGGATGATATTTCTGAGTACCTAAAATAATAGGTTTCAATTATAATCATTTCTTAGCTAAATTGCAATTCTGATTATTATTCATAGGGGTTCTTTTAAAGGGAAGTACTTTTGTAATAAAGGATAGATTATATAGAAGAATTTCGACAAATCGTAGAAATTCTCAGTTTGAACCAGAAGAGTTTGAATTATTTTTTGAAAATGTTAACAAAGAAAAAAGAAATATATATAAACAATTAAGAAAAAAATCAGGTGTTTATTTATTTATAAATAACCATACTAATGGTTTATATATAGGTAGTAGCACAAATTTAACTAGTAGAATGGTTAGTTATTATTACTATACTAATAACCAAAACCCATCTAAATTAGTTATAATTAGAGCTATGAAAAAATACGGCTTAGAGAATTTTTCTTTGGCAATTCTAGAATTTTGTGAAAAAGATGCTTGTTTAACCTTAGAACAAAAATGAATTGACCACTATAAACCTAAATATAATATTTTAACTGTTGCTGGTAATTCATTAGGTTATAAACATAGTATTGTCACAATTAATATCTTAAAAGAAAAACTAAGCAAAGAGAATCATCCTAACTTCGGTAATGTGACTTCTCCTGAGACTAGGAAAGCTATTAGTGATAGTATAAAGAATTTTTATGCAGAAAATAGTCACCCTAGAAAAGGATTGAAAGGTTTATTAGCACCTCAGTATGATATAGGTGGTAAATTCGTATTTTGTTATAATAGACAAGGTGAAGAACTGATTTTTCCTTCCATAAATGGAGCTAGACAATACTTTAAGGTTAGATGATCTTTAATCAAAAAGAATATTGATAAAAATAATTGAATAACTATTAATGGTCAAGATTGATTAATACAATCTATCCCTAAACAAAATTAGTTTAATTAGCCCCTCCCAATCCTTCTATATGCTGGAAACTCTCATAAAGCTTAAGTACTTATTTAATAAGTGATAATCTTAAGTGTATCTAGACAATCAGCAGGAAACCAAAATAACAATCCATGTTATCGGTAGGATCCTCAGAGACTACACGAAGGAGATTATTTTTAATTCATTAAAAATAATCAAGATATAGTCCACACAATGTGTAATTTAACATTCTTCCCTCAACATTTCTTAGGTTTACAAGGTATGCCAAGAAGAATAAGTGATTATCCTGACGCTTTTGCAGGTTGAAATTTAGTAAGTAGTTTAGGATCTATAGTTAGTGTAGTTTCTGCTGCATTATTTATATATATTATATACTTACAATTAGTAGAAGGTAAAGTGTCTGATAGAAACCCTTGAATGACACCAGCTTTCTATACTGATATTTTACAAGCTAACTTGAACAGATGTTATAATAGTTTAGAATGAGGATTAACAAGTCCACCTAAACCTCACGCATTTGTAAGTTTACCTAAACAAAGTAATATATTTATAATATAAATAGAATCCTAGTTTGATAATAACAAATAATAATACTTTGTCGTTTTATTTCATAGCATATAAATATTGTTTATAGCTAGCTTTATTTCATAGGAGCTACTCAAATTTATAGCTTATTATAATGAAACCAGCTGTACAGCTGGTTTAAGTAATATTAACTAAGAATAAGCGAGGGAGCGAGGACCGAAGGGACGAGCCCTTCGCTTCATTTATTCTTAGGGTAAGTCTTATTAGCTCAAATGGTAGAGCAAAATACTTCTAATATTTGTATCCTAGTTCGAGTCTAGGGTGAGATTAAACCTCCATAATAAATTACATATTAATTATAGATATATTTAATTACTGGTAGTTTTTTTGCTGAATATATAAAATTTAATCCTAAAAAATACAGCACAGTAGTTAGTGCTAGTGTTTATTTTTTTATAAATGTGGTTATTGTGTGAAACCATGGTTTCATACATACACGCTAGTATTATACCATACATAATAAACTTTATATTAATGTATAGCGTTAATACTAAGTATATTATTATTTATAATTATTAGTACTGGCTATTTTTAGTCGCGGTCATGGAGCTACAGCTACAGCTTGTATCTATGTTTATAAAAATTACGTAATCAGTATTATTAATTTTATATAATAAAAAGAGGAATTTATATAAATGAATTTTAAGCCAATAATTATTACAAAAAATAAATGAGAAATTCTATAACGCTTATATCTATTATTGAAACAATAATACTTATGTTGCCTGCTCTTTTAGTTGTAGCTTATGTTACAGTAGCCGAAAGAAAAACTATGGCAAGTATGCAAAGAAGATTAGGGCCTAATGCAGTAGGTTATTATGGTTTATTACAAGCATTTGCGGATGCATTAAAATTAATATTAAAAGAATATGTTGCACCTACACAAGCTAATATTATATTATTCTTTTTAGGTCCAATAGTAACTTTAATTTTTGCTTTAGTAGGTTATGCCGTAATTCCATACGGTCCTGGTTTATCATTAGGAGATATGGAATTAGGTATTTTATTTATGTTAGCTGTATCTTCTTTAGCCACTTATGGTATATTATTAGCAGGATGAAGTGCTAATAGTAAATATGCTTTCTTGGGATCTCTTAGAAGTACTGCCCAATTAATAAGTTATGAATTAGTTTTAAGTTCTGTATTATTAATTATTATATTAATAACTAATAGTCTAAATTTAAATGTAAATGTTCAATTCCAAAAAATCACTTGATTAGCTTTACCTTTATTTTGTATATTAATAATATTTTTTATAGGTTCTGTTGCAGAAACAAATAGAGCCCCTTTTGATTTAGCAGAGGCTACTATATAGATTTGGCCTCTATAAAGATCACAAATTGCTGGAACAGTCTTAATTAGACAAATCAGCAGGGAAGCAACTTTTATAGTTGAATCTTCAGAGACTAAAGGTGATCATTTAATATTTATTATTAAATATGATATAGTCCAGACTTATATGAGAGTATAAGATTAATATTATAAAAATTAGGATATATTGTGCCTAATTTTATCACAAACAATAAATATTTATTCTTAAAAAAATTCCCAAAAATTACCGCGAAAAGATTTTATTCTATTTCATCAACTGACAATTTACCTATTGTAAATCCTATACCTATATTGGTTATAAACGATTTATTAGTATTAGATGATAAACACTATGTAAATTCTTATAAAGAAATTATTAAGAATAAGGCAGGTATATATTCTTTTATCAATATTATAAAAGGTAATCAATGCATAGGTAGTGCTAAAGATTTATATCTTAGACTAAATGAACATTTAAATAATAGAAAATCCAATTCAAGTTTACAAAAAGCATAGCTTGCTAGCATAGCTTGCGCTAGCGCTACACGAAAAATATGGATTAGATAAATTTAATTGAGTTGTATATGAATATTTTATTTATGAAAATAAAATATTAAGTAATGAAGGTTTAACTAGACTAGAAACTAGTTATATAAAAGCTTTTGATTTTAATACTCTTTATAATATGAAAAAAGAAGCTTCAAAGATGTATGGGTATAAACATACAGATGAAGCCGAGCTTGCGCCTCAAAAAATGATTGAACGTTTTAAAGATAAAAGTAATCATCCAATGTATGTCGCTAGCGCACAAAAATCATAGTAAAGAAGTATTAAGATTAATAAGTAAACCTGGTAGTTTAAATCCAATGTTTGTCGCTAGCGCCCAAAAAACATAGTAATGAAAGTAAAAAATTAATGGGAATAAAAAAGAATAAATATTTAAATGGTGTAGGTATTTTCGATCTAGAAGATAATCTTATCCAAAAGTTTGCTAATAACGTAGAACTAGCTAATTGTTTAAATATATCCAAAGTTACAGTAGGTAAGTATTTAAATAATAAATTAGTCTACCAAAATATGTATAAATTTAAACCAATATGTCCTTAATTCTTGGAATCTGAATTAGTTAGTGGATTTATGACAGAACACGCAGCTGTTATTTTTGTTTTCTTTTTCTTAGCTGAATATGCTAGTATTGTATTAATGTGTATTTTTACAAGTATTTTATTTTTAGGTGGATATTTAATTGATTTTGATTATTCTTATTTATTATATAATTTTTATTACTTAGGAAGTGGAGCAGAAAATGATTATACATTAATGAGAGAAAATTTTTTAAATAGTCCTTCATTTAATGGATTATTATCTAGTTTAACTTTAGGTATAAAAAGTTCTGCTATGGTTTTTGTATTTATATGAGTTAGAGCTTCTTTCCCTAGAATACGTTTTGACCAGTTAATGTCTTTCTGTTGAACTGTATTATTACCTATATTATTTGGATTTATCTTTTTAATTCCTTCAATATTATATATTTTTGGTGTATTTTTTATTAATATTAACTTAATATAGTTAATAGCTTTATTTTTTAACTTTATTTATAGCAAGTGTGTTACTTCGTAGTGAAACCACACATGGTGCTAGTACTATAGCAGCTGTAGCAGCAGAGATATAAATATTATAAGTACAGTTAGTATTATGTTTGGACTAAGTACATCATGTTTACTAATTTCATTGCTTAGACTTATTAGTAGCTTTATAATGGTTAACTATAGGTATGTGAAGAAAAGCACAACTAGCTGTAATAGTACGTAGTAATAGTAATACACAATAATAGTAGTACGCAATAGTAATACGTAGTAGTAGCAGTATAGTAGTAGTACGCAGTATTGTATAATTTTATATACCTATAATTTTGTGTGTAAGCTGACTGGCTACGATTTCTTTATCAAAGATAAAGAAATTAAAAACAGCAGCAGTGAATACTACGTAGTGAATACTACGTAGTAAACCGCGCGATTTTGCATCTTGCTATACTATAACTAAATGTAGTAGATTTATCGCGATTTTTGTGCCATGAAACACGTGTGCATAGGTGAGAAGTATTTAAGCTCTAAAATAATTATCGTTTGGATGTATGTTATTATCAAATTTGATTGGTTTACCTATAGTAGGGGTAGTAGGTGTCGCTAGTATAACCGTGTATCGACATGATTATTATGCTAAATTAATTTCATTAGCTGTTAGTGTAATAAATTTTATTATTTCATTATTTATATTTATACTATTTCATAATAGTACAAACCATTTTCAATTTGTACAAGAACATTATAATACTCAATATTTTGATTTATATTTAGGAGTAGATGGTATTTCCATTTATTTTGTATTATTAACTACAATAATAATGCCTATTGCATTATTATCTAATTGAAATTCTATAAAAGAAAATGTAAAATCATATTTAATTGTAATGTTACTATTAGAAAGTTTATTATTAATTGTATTTATGGCTGCAGATATTATGTTGTTTTATATATTTTTTGAAAGTATATTACCTCCTCTGTTTTTATTAATAGGAATATTTGGATCTGATAATAAAGTTAGTGCTAGTTACTATTTATTTTTATATACATTATGAGGTTCTTTATTTTTATTATTATCTATATTAAGTACATCATCTATTATGGGTAGTACAGATTTTGATGTATTATTTCAATTAGGGTTTGATTATAAAGTTCAGATATTCTTATTTATAGGAATATTTATAGCTTTTGCAGTAAAAACTCCTACAATTTTCTTAAATAATTGATTATTAAAAGCTCATGTTGAATCACCCTTAGGTGGAAGTATAGTATTAGCTGGAATTGTTTTAAAATTAAGTTTATATGGGGTATTTAGATTAATATTACCTATATTACCTCAAGCTTCTTTAGATTATACTTTTATAGTATATACTATAAGTGTAATAACAATTTTATATGCTAGTGTAAGTACAATAAGAACTACAGATATTAAAGAATTAATTGCCTACAGTTCTGTTTGTCATGCTGCTGTATATTTAATAGGAGTATTTAGTAATACTATACAAGGATTACAAGGAAGTATTATATTAGGTTTAGCACACGGATTCGTTTCTAGTGGTTTATTTATATGTGCTGGTGGTATCCTTTATGATAGAACTCATACTAGAGTATTATATTACTATAGAGGTGTAGCTCAATTAATGCCTATATTTGCTATATTATTCTTTATATTGGCTTTAGGTAATTGTGGTGCTCCTTTAACTTTAAATTTTATAGGTGAATTTATGTCACTTTACGGAATTATAGAAAGATTACCTATCTTAGGAGTTTTGGCCGCAACTTCTATTGTATTCTCTGCTGCTTATACAATATATATGTATAATAGAATATCTTTTGGAGGATCATTTACTAAATTAATCCAATTAGGATTAGTAGATCTAAATAAAAGAGAATTCTTGTTATTATTTATATTAGTTATATTTACAGTAGTATTGGGTGTATATCCGGGAATTATAATCAATTTATTAGATTACTCTATGAACAGTGTAATATTCAATATTCCTGCGCTGTCTTGCATATAATATTATAGCAAAATGTAGCAGATTTGGTACGATTTTTGTGCCTTGCTATTTCATAAGAAAAACCAAGATCTAAATAAATATGAACTCACTATACTCCTGTATTGTATCTATTTATTATATATCAAATAAAAAACAACAATCAAACCAACCATCCTTATAAATTCCCCTAAAGAAAGTACGCTATATTAAAAAGAAAAAAAAATGACAAATATTTTTACAGTGTTAATGCCAACAATAAATTTGGATGCTCCTTTACCTTGAGGTATTTATTTCCAAGATAGTGCAACACCTCAAATGGAAGGTTTAATAGAACTTCACGATAATATTATGTTTTATTTAGTTTTAATATTATTTGCTGTAAGTTGAATATTATTTTCTATAATTAAAAATTTTGTAAGTACTAAAGCACCAATATCTCATAAATATTTAAATCACGGTACATTAATAGAATTAATATGAACTATAACACCGGCTGTAATATTAATATTAATAGCTTTCCCTTCATTTAAATTATTATATTTAATGGACGAAGTTAATGACCCTTCTATGACAATAGTAGCAGAAGGTCACCAATGATATTGAAGTTACCAATACCCTGACTTTATAAATTCTGACGAAGAATTCATAGAATTCGATTCTTATATTATACCAGAATCTGATTTAGAAGAAGGTGCATTAAGAATGTTAGAAGTTGATAATAGAGTAATAGTACCTGAATTAACTCATATTAGATTTGTTATAACATCAGGTGACGTTATTCACGCTTTTGCTGTTCCTTCTTTAGGAATTAAATGTGATGCTTATCCTGGTAGATTAAATCAAGTATCTATCTTTATAAATAGAGAAGGAGTATTCTACGGACAATGTTCTGAAATTTGTGGAATATTACATAGTTCTATGCCTATTGTAATAGAATCTGTAAATATTGATAAATTTGTTCAATGATTAATGACTGAAAGTGAATAATTTAGAACTTTAGCTTTATTTCATAACAGCTAATGCAGCCACTCAATAGTTCTAGGTGATATTTACTTAATACTAGCTTTAGCACTATGCTATAACTAGAATTCTTTAATTAAATTATTCCCGTTATCACTATAAGTGTAACAACGAGGAATTCGTTTAAAAAACAATAGTAATTTACTTTTAAAAATGCCACAATTAGCTCCTTTTTATTATATGAATGAAATCGTATTTTCTTTTGGTTTAATCGTATTAATATTATATATTTTATCTAAATATATATTACCAAGAATTGTAAGATTATTTGTATCTCGTATATACATAAATAAAATATAATTTTTTATGTGAACAAGTATTCACAGTAAATAAAATAAGATCTTAATTTAGTTGTTATGCAATAAAGCTATATTACTGCGAAGCAGCGTGTGTGTGTCTGTGGATGAAACCATCCACAGCTACCCGGTTTTATACGTTAGTAATTTAATTGATTAGCACTGTATAATTATGATTTTATGGCTAATGTTAAAACTCATGAATCTTAATTCTTAAGATACAGATATTTCAATATCCAATATATAGCATTATTAATATTTATATGCTTAATAATAATTTATTTTCTACTTACTTCGTTAGTAGCACTAACGATATGGCTACAGAAATAATTAGTCCTTTAGACCAATTTGAAATCAGAGATATTTTAAATTTAGAAGTTTTAGGAGGTAATTTCCATTTTTCTATAACAAATATTGCATTTTATTTAATAACAGGTACTGTTATTATCTTAGTATCAGGTTTACTTGCAACAAATTATAACAAATTAGTAAGTAATAACTGATCTATAGCTCAAGAATCTTTATATGTTACAATACATAACATTGTTACAAACCAAATAAACCCTAAAAACGGTCAAGTATATTTCCCATTCATGTATACTTTATTTATTTTTATCTTAATAAATAATTTAATAGGAATGGTTCCTTATAGCTTTGCTTCAACAGGGCATTTTGCTTTAACTTTTGCTCTTAGTTTTACAATAGTATTAGGTGCTACTATATTAGGATTCCAAAAACATGGTTTAAAATTCTTTTCTTTATTAGTACCAGCAGGTTGTCCTTTACCTCTTTTACCTTTATTAGTTATAATTGAATTAATTTCATATTTAGCTAGAAACGTATCATTAGGTCTTAGATTAGCTGCAAATATTACAGCTGGGCATATGCTATTAAGTATATTAAGTGGTTTTGTATATAATATAATGAATTCAGGATTTATATTCTTTATTTTAGGTTTAATACCTTTATTATTTATAATAGCTTTCTCTGGTTTAGAATTAGCTATAGCATTTATTCAAGCTCAAGTGTTTGTAGTGTTAGCTTCATCTTATATTAAAGATGGATTAGATTTACACTAAAGTGTAGAATGGTATGCTGGCAGCACGATTTTATAATGTGTAAGGTCAGTTTATAATCATAGAATAATGGAAATAAGAGGAAAATTATAATAATGATAAATTTATCCTTTTGTAGCGCTGCGTTATAGTTAACAAAGTTAAAGCTATGTATAACTTAAGGAACACTAGAATGTCTAATATATATATAGAAATTAAAACAAAATAGTTGAATATTTAAAATAAATAGTTCGAGCTACGAGGTTATTGAAAAAAAATAGTTATAAAGTCAGTGAAACAGTATATAGTTTAAATTTCTTTATTCGAATAATAAGATATTAGGTATGTTAGTGATATATATCAATATCATAAAAAAAATAGTATAACTAAGTTGAGTTTGGTGATGGCTCTGATTGAATGCTGTCCAAGTGCTTTGACACATGCTAATCGAACGTTTTAATTAATTTTCTAATTAAAAAGTGGTGTACAGGTGAGTATATGAATATTTTTGCCGACCTCGAAGAGAAGGTAAATCCTTCATAATATAAAAAGACAAGAGAAGAAGGGATTTATGTTTCTTTCTTTGTGGTCGCTTTGAGAGGATGATAAATATTTTCGGGACAGGTAGTAGTTAAGGTGATGACTTAACTAGCTTAAAACTCTCGTAGTCGAAACTGAAAGGTTGATCGACCACATTGGGTCTGAAAAAACCCCAATGCATATTAGTACAGCAGTGAGGAATTTTGGTCAATGGCCTAACGGCTGAACTGGTAACTTGGAAAAGTGATAAGTCCAAAATAGGATTAAATTTAAGAATGAAGCTTTGTTTATATATTGATGGGTGCTTCGCACAAATAAATGACAATATATATATTTTGTCTTGACCAATTACGTGCCAGCAGTCGCGGTAATACGTAAGAGACTAGTGTTATTCATCATAATTAGGTTTAAAGGGTACCTAGACGGTCAAAATAGCATGTTAAATGTAAATGTAACTACTTGACTAGAGTTTTATGGAAGAGGGCAGAACTTGCGGAGGAGAGATAAAATTTCGTAATACCAAAAGGACTGGTAAAGGTGAAGACAGCCCTTTATTTAAAAACTGACGTTGAGGGACGAAGGCATAGGTAACAAAAAGGATTAGATACCCCAGTAGTCTTTGCAGTAAATTATGAATGCCATAGGTTAGATTAATTTTTAGTCTATAAATGAAAGTGTAAGCATTCCACCTCAAGAGTAATGTGGCAACGCAGGAACTGAAATCACTAGACCGTTTCTGACACCAGTAGTGAAGTATGTTGTTTAATTCGATAATCCACGAAAAACCTTACCGCAGTTTGTATATTTACAAGAGTTGCACGGCTGTTTCCAGTTAATGTTGTGAAACTGTGGTTTCCACGGAACTAACGCAATCCCTGGCTTTATTTTTTAGATATACGATAAAGTATTTATTTCCATATATTAGGAACGAAAAAGGGGACAAAGACAAGTCATCATGGCCTTAATACTGCGGGCTATAGACGTGCCACATTTTCCTAGACAAAGAGATGCAAAAATGTGAATTTGAGCTAATCTCAAAAAATAGGATATAATTTTATAAGGATTGTAGTCTGAAACTCGACTATATGAATAAGTAATTACTAGTAATCGTGAATCACCATGTCACGGTGAATATTATTTGGATTGGTACTAACCACTCGTCACATGCTGAAAGGGGCATGCGCAATAAGTTTGCTTTTTCAATGATAAGCACTTAAATAAACAGATTTATTCTTATATTGGAAATCTTCGTATGCGTGGCTTTAATTAGTGTTAAGTCGAAATACGGTTCGTGTAGTGGAAGTTGCACGGGATTTATTAACTTTAACTATATAAAAAATCGATTATATAAGATATATAATTAAAGGAGGCTTCCTTTATTGGTAAGAAGGGTTGAGCTGTAAACTCAATAGCTATTGCTTTTAAGAGTTCGAATCTCTTGTCTCCTATTAGCATTATATTGTTGCTGTCATACTACGGCTGCTGTATTTCTTTCATAGAAGCAGCCGTGTGTATAGGTTGGCTGGCTAGGATTTCTTTATCCTTGATAAAGAAATTAAAAACAGCAGCAGTAAAACCACCACCACATTGGTATGGGCACTTTTAGTAGCTGCGCACATAAAGCTATGTATTTATTTACTAGACTATTAGAAATAATACATACTAGCACAAAATTGTGTTAGCTAAGAATTAGTAACTTAATTAGGTAAAGGATTTCCTTGTCACGGAAATAGATGTCGGTTCGATCCTGATCTAATTCGTGTAAGGTTAGCTTTAGCACTGCTAACATAAAACGACTGCTAAAGGTTATAATTTTATAGTTTTGTTGCTATAATACTAGTATTACGTTGCTATGTATAGATTACGCTAGCTAATAAGTATTAACTATGAGCTTGTTAACGTGGTGGCTTAAGGCTAGCATAATTTACGCATAAAGCTAGGGAAAACGAGGGGCTCGACCTGAAGTTCTCTATACTATGAACTAAGCACTATTAAATTACGCATGGGGCTACTATGAAATAAGCATGTATTCCTTGTTTATTAATTCTTTCTAGGAATTAAGGAAGGGTGCATACTTCGCCAGCTTTATATATTAGCGTGATAAATATCACGCTGTAACACTGCGTTACGCGCTTAGATTTCTTTATCTTTGATAAAGAAATTAAAAACGGAGGGAAAGTACTTCCATTGGTAGGGTAAGATGTTTGCTAAACTTTGTGTCTATACACTTGGGTGTTCGAGTCACCTCTTTCCCGATTAAGCTTTTATAGCTCAACGGTAGAGCGTGATACTGTTAATATTATGATAGATGTTCGATTCATCTTAGAGGCTTAATTTAAACACGTTAGTCTAGTTTGCATTACCTACGCAATTCTTTTCGTAAGAATATCCATGACTAACGTCGTTAGAAACAATTTTCAAGATCATCCATTTCATTTAGTATCTCCTTCACCTTGACCATTTTATATTAGTATTTCTTTATTCATTTTAACAATAAATGCTGCATTATCTATGCATTTATTCCATAATGCATATATTCTATTTTATATAGGGCTATTTTTAGTAATAGCTACTATGTCTTTATGATTTAGAGACATAATTGCTGAGGGTACTTATTTAGGAAATCATACTTTAGCTGTTCAAAAAGGATTAAACTTAGGAGTTATTTTATTTATAGTTTCTGAAGCTTTATTCTTCTTAGCTATATTCTGAGCATTTTTTCATAGTGCTTTAACACCTACTATAGAATTAGGTAGCCAATGACCTCCTATGGGAATAGATCCTGTAAATCCTTTCGAATTACCTTTATTAAATACAGTAATATTATTATCAAGTGGAGCTACAATTACTTATGCTCATCATGCTTTAATAAAAGGAGATAGATCAGGAGCTATATATGGAACTATTTTCACAGTATTATTAGCTATAATATTTACATTCTTTCAGGGAGTTGAATATAGTGTTTCATCTTTTACAATAAGTGATGGTGCATTTGGAACATGTTTCTTCTTTGGTACAGGATTCCACGGATTCCACGTTATAATTGGTACAATTTTCTTATCTGTAGGTTTATGAAGAATAGTATCTTATCACTTAACAGATCATCATCATCTTGGTTATGAAGGTGGAATATTATATTGACACTTTGTTGACGTAGTATGATTATTCTTGTATGTATCTATGTATTATTGAGGTTCATAATTATATTTTATAATTAGTACAAGGGTACTCCGTACTCCTACGAAGTAAGGAAAGCTATGCCTACGTCTAGTAGCTTGCTAGCATAGCTTGCGCTAGCGCTACACAAAAACTAGCCTAGACTACGGAAATTTTAGCAGCGGGTATAGGTTAATTGGTAGACCTTTTGACTTCCAATCAAATTGCGTCAGTTCGAATCTGACTACCCGTATTTAAGTGGCTAGCGTGTGTTATTTTGTAGCAATACCAAACAACCATAACCATGCTTCCATGAAAGATTTCATAGCAAGTTATAGCAGCATTATTTGATAAAAATTTACTATTAGTAGGAAAAACATGAATACGAAAAAAAAAATGAGTGAAAAAGTTTTAGTGATTTATGACCATATATTAAGTGGATATAAAAGTGAATCATTAGAGTTTATTAGTGTACTAGCCTTATTTTTTGGTGCAATAGTTATAATAATTAAAAATCCTATAGGATCTCTTTTGTGTTTAATAGGACTTTTTGGGGTAATATCGGTATATTTAATTTTAGCCGGATTAAATTTCATAGGTTTATCTTATTTAATTGTTTATATAGGTGCAATATCTATATTATTTTTATTTATTTTAATGCTTATTAATATAAGAACAAGTGAATTATTAAGTAATAATGTAAATAGTGTACCATTAGCATTATTGATAATAATTTTATTAAATTATGCTTGATTCCAAGTATCACCACAATATATTAGCTATACAGACTCTACAGATAGTATTATTAATAGTTCTGTATATACTAATATAATTTCATCCGCATACGCAGGCTATGGTTACGAATTTTTCAATACATTGAAAAGTATGGTTTTTGTGTGAAACGGACAAGCTACAGAAAATTCTATTGCTAATGTTATGTTTGTAACAAGTAATAATTGAGACGGATTTATAACAGAAACAAATCATGCAGCTACAATAGGTATGGTATTATACACAGTATTTAATATGTGATTATTATTGGCTAGTATAATATTATTATTAGCTATGGTTGGTGCTATTATTATAACAATAAAATAATTTAAATAATCAAGTTTTAGTTGTAGTATTAGTGCTAGCATTATGAAGTAACCGCTAACACTAGAAATATAGAAGAATGAAGGGGGATTAGTTCAGTGGTAGAACGGTTGTATTACACGCAAAGGGTGAGAGGTTCGATTCCTTTATCCCTCAATTGTGCCTTTAGTATTATAGTATTAGTGGTTACATCTATATAAATATATCTTATAACGATACAATAGTACTATAGATACACAGGACAAGTATTACACTTATAGGCAGCTTACTATGAAATACAAATTAGCTACTTAAAAGTATAAATAGCTTGTGTTATACACTATATAATAACTATAGAAGGATGTACAAAGTTCTATGTGTACTCCTACGAAGTAAGAAAGATTACTAGCGTGTGTGTATGTATGTGTAGGCTGGCTAACCAGCAGTGATACCATCACCACGATTACAAAAAATAACAAATTAAAGATAACTTTAGTATAGCGAACGTAGTTAGTTAAACTATAGCTAAAGCTTTTCTTATCAATATAAAAATTTCTATTTTTATAATCGATTCCTTAACTTAATGGTAAAGTGTATTTTTGATAAGAATAAAATCAGTGTTCAATTCACTGAGGAATTATGTACTGGTTGTTAACTATGAAATATTCAGACAAGGGTGGTGATGGTGATTTCACTATGAAGTAACACACAAAAGAGAATTGGCCGAGTGGTTTAAGGCGGTAAGTTTGAGTTTTATTAGGTGTAAGAAGCCGCATCCGTTCGAATCGGATATTCTCTGTAATTTGTAGTATTAGTGTTGCAAATTAGCTATAAACTAGTGCTACCCTGTAGAAAGGTGGTAGGTTATTTAACATACGCTAGCCAGTATGCTGCCTTTTAGGAAAGGATTTCATAGTAAGCTCTAGTACTGTTTAATCTTAACATAAAAGAGTATAATTTAATAGGCAAAATAGGAAGCTTCAACCTTCACATTCTTGGTTCAAATCCAAGTACTCTTGGTATATATAAACGGATTAGGGCCGGGTAGGTTAGGTGCTTTGTTTGGGTCAAAGATCAGTTACGTTCGAATCGTAATAATCCGAATATCAGATTTTTTATAAATATTAAATATATAATTCTTTATGTAACATAGCATATCATAG